GAATTATATACATCTGAAACCTAACGTATAAAAAAGATGACTATTTTGCTTAGGAAGAAGAAGGTCTCTTTTTCTTTTTTAGGGACAGGGGTAGGAAAATCTTATCTACTGTTCATTGTACATATCCATTTTTGTTAGGAATTCCGTACAAAAAAATACAAATGATCTTGAACTACAGCATCTGACCATATATGTATTACAATAAATAAGGAGGATTTTCAATGCGAGATATAAAAACATATCTTTCCACAGCGCCTGTGCTAACTACTCTATGGTTTGGGTCTTTAGCGGGTCTATTGATAGAAATTAATCGTTTATTCCCGGATGCTTTGTCATTCCCTTTTTTCTAGTTATTAGTTATTAATATTATATTAATATTATTAATATAATATGCGAAAAAAATGAAGAAAATTTGAGATACAATTCTACGTGACGTGACTAAAACTTAGTCCCCCCTTTTTCAGTTCTTTAGGATAGGAAGGAAAGAGAAAGAAAAAGTATATTGAACCTCAGCAAAAATCCGGTGGATCTAAGATCCCATTTTGGAGAACAGAAATGGAAAGGGGGTCCAGTCTAAGGTAAAAAAAAAGCTCCACGAAATCATAGCATAAAAAAAAGATACTTAAATGAAATACTGGGATTAGGATAGGAATAATTGATAGTTAGAAAAAAATTGTATTACTTACATTATTACTATATATATAATAATATTCTATTAATATTAATTAGAATTACAACAAAATATTTAGAAATTCCATTTCTAATTAGTAACTTCTATTGATATTGATTTTTTTTCTTTTTTGTTCTTTTCGTCTTCTTAGGTTCGGGTCGAAAACAGAAGAGTTAAGTTGATCAAACAAAAATACAAAGGGGGTTCATGGCTAAGGGTAAAGATATCCGAGTTAGAGTTATTTTGGAATGTACCAGTTGTGTCCAAAATGGTGTCAATAAGGAATCGCCAGGCATTTCTAGATATATTACTCAAAAGAATCGGCACAATACACCCAGTCGATTAGACTTGAGAAAATTTTGTCGATATTGTCACAAGCATACGATTCATGGGGAAATAAAGAAATAAATCGAACGTGTGTTTGATCTTTCAAGGGGGCAGGAAAAGGAAGAACTTAACATATCTTAACATAAACATATATATATATAATATACAAATAAAAATATAGAATATACAAAAAAACCTATTTCGGTCGGATCTGAAATGAATAAAGAAAATAAAGAAATAGAATTTTAGAGATAAGGAATAAACCATGGATAAATCCAAGCAACCTTTTCGTAAATCCAAGCGATCTTTTCGTAGGCGTTTTCCCCCAATTGAATCGGGGGATCGAATTGATTATAGAAACATGAGTTTAATTAGTCGATTTATTAGTGAACAAGGAAAAATATTATCTAGACGGGTGAATAGATTGACCTTGAAACAACAACGATTAATTACTATTGCTATAAAACAAGCTCGTATTTTATCTTTGTTACCTTTTCTTAATAATGAAAAACAGTTTGAGAGAGCCGAGTCAATCCCTAGAACTACCGGTCCTAGAACCAGAAACAAATAGATATACTCTTCCATTGATTCAAAACTTCAATCGGAATTCAAGCTCAGATTGATGTTTTGTTCGAAAAGCCTCAAATCCAGATTTAATTGTTGTGTTATAAGAAACAACAAATAGGGAAAGAATAAATCTTTTTTTTTTGAAAGATGTTCGTTCATTTCTACTACTTATCTTATCTGAATTTTTTTTATTCTATCTTCCCGGAGAATGGACTCCGGGGAATGCAATTCGGTTTCAATCATTCCTATATATGACTTTAGAATGTCTTTTATTTCATAATTTTATTGGAAATCATGTAAAGACAATTTTTATTTGATATAGCTATTTGCGCAAGTATTTTACGATTAAGAAGTAATTGCTTCTTGTACAGATTGTGTATTAATCTACTATAACTATAGAATACCCCTTTCTCACGAGCCGCTGCATTTATCCGAGCGATCCACAAACGACGAAAGTCCCTCTTTTGCCTGCCCCTATCTCGATGAGAGGAAACCAAAGCTCTCATTTTCTGTTGAGTAATGGTTCGAGTAAGTCTTGAATGCGCCCCTATAAAGGTTGATGCAAATAAACGAATTTTTGTTCGACGTCTCCGAGCTATATATCCTCGTCTAACTCTGGTCATTGAATCAAATTACACTTTAATGAATGAATAACTAATTGATTTCTCTTCTTTCAGTCATCCTTTTATCCCCCGGTTGATTAATAACAAAACGGATTATTCCGATATATAAAATATAAATTCCAATGGCTTTTGCTACTATGACCTTCCCAACCACTATTTTGAATCCTTCCAGGTAAAATACCTAGAAATAAGAAATTCTAACGATATTAAATAAAAGCAAAAAATAGTGGGTTCCATCGTTTCTATGGTTATTTCATAAACGGTGAGGTCCTCTCTATACACCGGAGCCTCTTCTTTCATTTAATCAAATGTTATTGTAAACTTGTATAGTTCACTCTCTTTGGCTCTACCAATCAATTATACAGTAATAGATCTTTTCACAAAAAAGGCTATCCATACAGTGACGGCATTTAATTATGAAAGTTGGCTAGGTAGCTGACCTTGTTAGTCCGTTCTTTCAAGAAAGGGAGCATAACCTTTTTGCTTCTTGTAGTACTATTTCCTCCGCTTAATGGATAACTATTTGCTACCAATGGGGAATTGCTTTTCATCTCAAATTGAGGTGATTGGATTTGCACCAATGGAAACCATAAATTTCATACACAAAAAATATAGGTATATGATAGATCCTCATCCTCATTTTTAGATAGTAAAAATGGCTTTTTCCACTCTATCTATCCTATTGCTGATTGGTACTGGAAAAATGGTTTCGTTTGTTCGAACTCATGATCTAAACGAGTCGCACATACACCCTAGTACATGTTCCCCGACGCTGAGGACATCCTCGAAGTGCGGGGGATTTCGTGATTTTTCTTATTGGCTGTCTTGTGTTTCTAATAAGTTGTTTAATTGTCGGCATATCATACATATATATAATATAATAGGTTGGTTTAGATCGATCTTAACCTGATGATTGATGATTATGAATTATTTCTATTCAATATCAAATCACGAAAAATTCGAATTCTGATTTGAAACGGAATCATGTATTTACACGAAATCTCCAGTATTTTCATTTTCGACCGCTACAAGATCAACAATACCATGAGCTTGGGCTTCTGTTGCTGACATAAAAACATCCCTTTCCATGTCTTCGGATATAACCCATAAAGGGTTGCCCGTTCTTTGTACATAAACCTTTGTGAGGGTTTCGCGAAGTTTCAGTAGTTCTTCCGCTTCCAGGATAAATTCCCCTGCTTGTGCCTCATAAAAAGAACTAGCAGGTTGGTGAATCATGACCCTGATAATATTGATATAACATCATGCATGAACGGTTCTTCTATCTTGCAGGATTGGGCTAAAGTAAGGGATAAAAAAACAAGAAGAAAAAAAACAAATAGAATGGAACAGCCGTACAGGCATCTTTTGTGCATTGCATACGGCTCTGCAATGGCATTTCTTCCTCCCTTCTCTTCAATTTCTATTCTATCGAAGAAAAAAATAGAATCCATCCGATCCAGATCGTTGAATGATCCATTTACCACCCTTCCTTTCGTATTGTAGGAGTCAAAAAATACTATGATGGTTCTGTTGCTTTCTATATTTATCTCGTCTGTGATTTAGCAATCCCAAAGTTTCTTTTTTTTTTTCATTTTCGTACTCTTTCTTTCGTAACGTAACTATCATAAAGATAAAGAGACTTCTGGTGTGGAAGAAAAATGGTTTGTGACGCTGAAATGTACTCCTGACACATAAGATCAAATCGGAATAACCTTTGTTTCATACTACTATCTCGATACAAAATCTCATGTTAGGAAAAACAATACTAGTTTGTTCATATCGAACTCGAAGTGCCATGCTATTATTACCTATTTTTCATATTATTCACATTCGATATGGCGAAGGCATAGTCTTCTTCTTTTTTTTTCAAATAAAAACTCATTGGCGCCAAGCGTGAGGGAATGCTAGACGTTTGGTAATTTCTCCTCCGACCAGAATGAAAGATCCCATTGAAGCGGCTAATCCCATGCAAATTGTATGCACATCGGGCGAAACAAATTGCATAGTATCATAAATGGCTATTCCTGGTATTACCCATCCGCCGGGAGAGTTTATAAACAAATAAAGATCCCTAGTATCATCTTCTATACTGAGATATACCATGAGACCAACAAGTTGATTTGAGATCTCACTATCAACTTCTTGGCCTAAAAAAAGTAATCTTTCTCGATAAAGTCGGTTGATTAGGACAAAATTGTATCCCCTTTGAACCGTACGCGCATCTTTGGATGCATACGGTTCAAAAAAAATTGTGAAAAAAGAACCAATGTGTCGATTCCAATCCTATCTCTTTTTTTTGTAACAGATTTCCGTTTTTCTAATGAAAATAAAGGGGTTTTTCTTCTATTTTTCAAAAAAAAAACATAAGTTTTGGCTCCCTTCCATATCCCTAAAAAAAAAAGAATTTACTGAACTTCATTTTTTGTATTAACCTTTCATTGATGTATTGTTTCGTCGAGATTCAAATCACGATGTCATTTTCTTGTTCCTGAATGGGTCCTTTCAATTCTTTTAGGTTCATGTTCTACTCCGGGGAAAGATCTATCCGAATTCTATTTGCACATATAGGACAAATAATCTCAGTACCATTTCTTTTTGCTACGACTTTAAAAATTCGTTTTATGCCTCTCCCAAACTATTCGATGTATTCATCATATTGGTTGGCATGTCAGTTTGAGATCACTCCTATAATTGAATTCAATATTACGAATCGTCTATGCTACAAGCGGTAATTGTAAATATATTACTATTACCAATTTGTTTGGTATTTTCTGAACGGAGCCTGGATATTTGATTTTTTTAGTCCAAGTCAA